TTATTTTATTGCATTTAAGAATAATATGAAACTTTAAATATTGAAATATCATTAAAAATTTATATTATAAAATTATTTTTTATAAATATAAATATTTTTTATAAATAGGGTAAGTTTAAAAGTTTAAAAGTCGAAAAAAGTCGAAAAAAGTCGAAAAAAGTCGAAAAAAGTCGAAAAAAGTCGAAAAAAGTCGAAAAAAAGTCGAAAAAAGTCGAAAAAAAGTCGAAAAAAGTCGAAAAAAGTCGAAATTTTAATTTTTTTTACAATTTAAGTTTAATTTTTGTGTAAACAAATAGTTTGTTTAATAAGATATTTAATAATTAATATAAATATTTATAAATATTATTTAACTAAATAAAATAAAAAAGATTATAATATATATATATATTATTATATATAATATGATTAATAATAATAATTATTTTATTATATAAATTTATTTTTTATTATAATAATAAAGTCTTATTATAATAAACAATTTTATATTATTATATATTAATAATATATATATATATATAATAAATAATTTATATATAATATATATTTATTATATATTATTATTTTAATTTAAATTAATTATTAAAGTAACCGATATTCATTAAATATTTATTATAAATTAAAATATTTTATATATATTTAAAAAGGAAAAATACTATAAATTATATAATTGATTGTAAATGAATAAAATAATTAATAAAATTAAATTTATTATTGTATTAATATTAATATTCTAATCATTTATAATAAAAATTAAGATTCAAATTAGACAATTGAATTATTAATTAATATTTATAATATTTTAAATTAAAATATTCAATATCAGGTATATTAAATTCAATTAAATAATTAAGTATAATTTTAATCTTATTTATTTAAATTAATTGAAATTAAATGATTATATAAATTAAATCATTTATATTAACATTATCAATAAGATTCATAATATTAATAATATTTTATTAAAGGGGTGATTATTATTTGTAAATGTATTATGTTAGTAAAATTTAATAATTAGTGTGATTATTTATTAATCTATTGATTTTATTTAAATTTTAGGTAAATTATAGGGGCTTTTAGAAAAAGTACGGGTTTTGTTAAATCTGTTGCTATATTTTTTATTTAATAATTTAATATATTTAAATATTTTATTTAAATTTTAGGTAAATTATAGGGGCTTTTAGAAAAAGTACGGGTTTTGTTAAATCTGTTGCTACATGGTTTTGGGGGAAAACATGTAGATATTGACATGCCCCTAAGATATTTGTACCAATTTGGAGAATTTTTCTTATAATAACAGGGGTGGTTATTGTTTGTAAATGTATTATGTTAGTAAAATTTAATAATTAGTGTGATTATTTATTAATCTATTGATTTTATTTAAATTTTAGGTAAATTATAGGGGCTTTTAGAAAAAGTACGGGTTTTGTTAAATCTGTTGCTACATGGTTTTGGGGGAAAACATGTAGATATTGACATGCCCCTAAGATATTTGTACCAATTTGGAGAATTTTTCTTATAATAGGTAAATAAAAATTTGATTTTGGTTTTTAAATTTAATTTTTTGGTCATTATGCATGTAATATTTTATAAGTTTTATTTTTCTAAATGATTATATTACTTAATTTCAGTGTTTAAATTTTTTAATTTTGTTAATTCAAAAAAAGTGAATTAATTATATCTGTATAATGTTGTGCCAGCATTCGCGGTTATACATCAGGATAAAGTTAATTTTTTCGGTTGATAGTATGTTTAATTTTAATTTAGTTATTTAGGTGAAATTTATAATTAAAATATTTAATAAATCTTTTTACGCTTTAGAATAAACCAGGATTAGATACCCTGTTATTTAAGAAAAATAAATGAGTTACCGGGTAGTAAAAAAATTTGAAATTCAATAGATCTGGCGGTTTTTAAATCTTTTTAGAGGAACCTGTAATTTAAATGATAATCCACGATTGATAATACCTTTTTTTTCTTGTATATCGCTGTCGTTGAATGTATTGATAAATAATTTTCTTTTTTTTTATTAATATTTATGTTAGGTCAAGATGCAGTTATAAAAAGGTTATTATGGGTTACATTAATTTTTTTTTTGGGATAGTTATTTTTTTAATTAATTTGAATTTGGATTTAAAAGTAAATAATTTTGTTAAATTTTTTGAATAGTGCTCTTAATTATGTACATATCGCCCGTCACTCTCATATAGTGAGATAAGTCGTAACAAAGTAGGTGTACCGGAAGGTGTACCTAGAAAGCAGATTTTGGTAAAAATTTATTTACAATAAATTGTTAAGTTGTTCAATTCAGCTAAATCTGAAACTAAATTTTTTTAATATTTTTTATAAATTTTATCTTAAGTTAATTTTTTTTTGTTTATTATTAATTTAAATATAATATTTATTTTTAATCTGTGAAGTATAAATTAATTTAAAATTATTTTTAAGAATAATTTATTTTAGTACCTTTTGTATCAGGGTTAATTAAATTCTTTAATTTATTTTATTTTCCCGAAGACTTAAGATCTATTCAAATATGTATTTTTTTGTTAAATAAAAATTTATAATATTTAAATAGTTTTGAAATAAAATTCGTTTAATTTGATATCTGGTTATTTAAGAGTTTAATTTAATTAATGATTTCTTTGAAAAAAATTATTTTTTTAATTGATTTCAAATTTTAGAAGGGATAAGCTTTCTAATTGATTATAATTATTTAAAATTTTTTTTATGTAGGCTTAAAATTTGTCATCTTTAAAGTTCGTTAAAGATTTTAAAAATATTTTCTTTCATTTATTTTTTTATTAAATTTTTTTATTTAATTTTTTTATTTTAAAATAATGATTAAATTAGTAAAATTTAAATTTTTTTTCATGAATTCGGCAAATATTAATTTTCGCCTGTTTAACAAAAACATGTCCTTTAGCTTTTATTTAAAGGTCTGACCTGCTCAATGAATTTATTTTAATAGCCGCAGTATTTTGACTGTGCAAAGGTAGCATAATAATTAGTCTTTTAATTGAGGTCTGGAATGAATGGTTAGACGAAAAATTAACTTTATTAATTAGATTATTTTTGAATTTTTTTTTCTAGTAAAAAAACTTGAATTTTTTTAAGGGACGATAAGACCCTATAGATCTTAATAATAAAATTTATTAAATTAATTTAGTTGTTTAATTTTTTTAAGAAATTTTTTTATTTGGTTGGGGTGATAAATAAAAATTTAAACTTTATTTTATTATTACATTAGTTAATGTATAATTTGATCTTTTTTTTTGATTAAAAGATTTAGATACCTTAGGGATAACAGCGTAATATATGTGGAGAGTTCTTATTGATATATGTGATTGCGACCTCGATGTTGGATTAAAATAAAATTGTGGGGTAGGTTCTACAACTTTAGGTCTGTTCGACCTTTAAAATTTTACATGATCTGAGTTCAGACCGGTGTGAGCCAGGTTGGTTTCTATCTTTTTAATTTTTCTAATTGGTACGAAAGGATTTTTAGAAAGTAAAATTTATTACTAATTTGGCAGAACAAGTGCTTTAAATTTAGAATTTAATAATGTAAATTTTACAGTTAGTAATTCTAATAATATTAAGAATTTTTTTTATAATTTTATTTATTTTGGTAGGTGTTGCTTTTTTTACTTTATTTGAGCGTAAGGTTTTAGGTTATATTCAATTTCGTAAAGGGCCTAACAAAGTTGGTTATTTAGGTCTATTTCAGCCATTTTCTGATGCTTTGAAGCTTTTTAGAAAAGAATTTTATTACTTGACTTTTGGAAATTATTTAATTTATTACATTATTCCTATTTTGGGTTTAGTAATTTCTATAAATTTTTGGCTTTTATATCCTTTGAAATTTAATTTTATTAGATTTGTGTTTGGTTTATTATTTTTTTTATGTTGTTCTGGGTTAGGAGTTTATGTAATTATAGTTTCTGGTTGATGTTCAAATTCTATTTATTCTTTGTTAGGATCTTTGCGTGCAATTGCTCAAAGAATTTCTTATGAAGTTTGTTTTTTTTTAATTATTTTATGTTTAGTAATTTACACAGAAAATTTTAATTTGTTGAGTTTTTTTAATTTTCAATTATATTCTTGATTTTTTTTTTTTTGTTATCCTTTGTTTTTTATTTTTTTTTCTTGTTGCTTAGCAGAAACAAATCGATCACCTTATGATTTTTCAGAAGGAGAATCTGAGTTAGTTTCTGGATTTAATGTTGAATATAGCTCTTTTAGATTTTCTCTTTTTTTTTTATCTGAATATATAAATATAATATTTTTAAGTTTTTTTATAACTGTAATTTTTTTTGGTAGAAATTTATACAGTTTATTTTTTTTTTTAAAGGTTATTTTTTTTGTATTTATGTTTATTTGAATTCGGGGTACTTTTCCTCGTTATCGTTATGATAAATTAATGTATCTTTCTTGAAAGTGTTATTTACCTGTTTGTATAAATATTTTTATTTATTTTATTGGATTAAAGATTTTTATATATTTCATTATTTTTAGTATTATAATATTTAAAAGTTAATAGAACATTATTTCTTTCTTATATTTTCAAAATATATTGCTTTAAGCTTATTAACTAAAATATTTGAAATTTAAATTTTATCTCATAATTTATTTGACATTGGTAAAAAAAAAAATGTTGAGAAATAATAAATAGTTAATATCTGACCAGTGAAAATATAAGGGTCTTCAACTGGTCGAGCACCAATTCATGTTAATAAAATAAATGAGTTTACTAAAGTTCAAAAAATTAATTTGTTAATTGGATATATTTTATTTCTTTGAAATTTTTGATCTATTGTAAATGGTAATGTTCATAAAACTAAGATTGAGGATATTAGGGCAATTACTCCTCCTAATTTTCTAGGAATTGAACGTAAAATTGCATATGCAAATAGAAAATATCATTCTGGTTGGATGTGAATTGGGGTAATTATTGGATTTGCGGGTGTGAAATTTTCTGGGTCTGTAAATAAAAATGGGTTTAGATTAATAAATAATGAAAATAGTGAAATTACAATGATTATACCTAAAATATCTTTGATTGTAAAAAATGGGTGGAATGGAATTTTGTCAATTTTATTTTTTACGCCTAATGGGTTTGATGATCCTGTTTCATGTAAAAATATAAGGTGTATAATTACTATTACTAATAAAATGAATGGTAAAATAAAGTGGAATGTAAAAAATCGGTTTAATGTTGGGTTATCAACAGCAAATCCTCCTCAAATTCAATTTACAATTATTTGTCCTGTGTAAGGGATAGCTGAAATTAAGTTTGTGATTACTGTTGCCCCTCAGAATGATATTTGTCCTCATGGCAATACATAACCTAAAAAGGCGGTGGCTATTAAAGTTAATATAATTAGTGTTCCAGATATTCATGTCTTTTTTAGTTTATAAGAGCCATAATATAATCCTCGTCCTGTATGCAAATAGATTAAAATAAAGAATAATGAAGCACCGTTAGCATGTATATTTCGGATTAATCATCCATAATTTACGTCTCGTGTAATGTTAATAATTCTTTTAAAGGCAAAATTAACATTAGGAGAATAATGTATAGCTAGAAAAATACCTGAAATAATTTGTAATATTAAGCAGGTTCCTAATAATGAACCAAAATTTCATCATGTTGAAATATTTGAGGGTGAGGGTAAGTCAATAATAAAGTTGTTTAAAAATGTTATTTTACGTTTAGATTTAAACATAAGTTTTTTTTAATGGTCCTTCAAATGAATTAGAAATTTTACTCACTGAGATTATTGTAATAAGAAGAATAATTATTATGAGAATGGTAATATTAGATTTATTTAAATTAAAAAATTTTCTTGTTGTTTTGATTTCTTCATTTTCTATTATATTAAATTTTATATTTTTGAAGTTTAAAATAATTTCAATGGTTTTATCATAATTTAATAGTTTAATTGATCTTAATATTATTACATAAAATAATAAAATTTTAATTTTTAAGTTAAATTTTTCGTTGGATGCAATTCTTAATATGTATATAAATATAATTATTAATCCTCTAATAATTGTGATAAATAGAATGAATGAGAATCATGATGATAGTGATTGTATTGAAATTAATATTGATACGATTGTTGTTTGGATTATTAAAATTAAGCCTAATGATAGGGGGTGTTTTAAAAATGGTAAAATGATTGAATTAGCTATAAGAATTGAATAAATACAGTAAATATTTTAAATAAAATATTAGTTTTGGAGACTAACGATGATAATTTTCTTTACTGAAAGTTTTTAAGAATATTCTAACTTTGGTTTACAAGACCAATATTTTTTTATAAACTATAAAAACTTATGATTATAAGATTATTTATTTTTTTTTTTGGGTTATTAAAGTTATTATTCATTCGTAAACATTTTTTATTATCTTTATTAAGATTAGAATTTTTAGTTTTATCAGTTTTTTATTTTTTTTTTTTTTTTTTAAGTTTTTTTTGTTATGATTATTATTTTTTGGTAGTATACTTAGTTTTTGGTGTTTGTGATGGTGTTATTGGTCTTTCTTTAGTAGTTTATTTGAGACGTAGGATGAGAAGAGACTATTTAGACAGATTAAGATTATGTTAAAGTTCTTGTTGTTATTATTCTTTTTGATTCCTCTAAGTTTTAAAGTTAATTGATGTTTTATAGTTTTTTTTTTTTTTTTTTTTTTTTTTTTTTTTTTTTTTTTTTTTTTTTTTTTTTTTTCAAGTTGTTTTATGGTTAATTTAGGTATGTTTGGTTATTTTTTCTTTGTTGATAATATTTCTTTTATATTTTCCTGTCTTAGAATTTGGATTTGTATTATGATAATCTTTTCTATATATGGTTATAAAGATTCCTTTAAATTCTCTTTTTTCTTGTTTTTTGTTAGACTATTACTTTTTATATTATTAATTGTTTTTTTAGTATTTGACTATTTTTATTTTTATTTTTTTTTTGAAATTAGTTTAATTCCTGTATTTTTAATTATTTTTGGTTGAGGATATCAACCTGAACGTTTAATAGCTGGTTATTATTTAATTTTTTATACTGTATTTGGTTCTTTACCTTTTTTTTTAATTATTCTAAATGAAATTTTTTTGAATGGTTTATTCAATTTTTTTTTTGAATTTAAGATGTTAAGAATATTTAAAATATTTTTTTTAATTTTTTCTTTTTTAATTAAATTTCCTATGTTTGGGGTTCACAATTGATTAACTAAGGCTCATGTTGAAGCACCTGCTAGAGGATCAATAATTTTAGCTGGTGTTATATTGAAGTTGGGAGGTTATGGTATATTACGTTGTTTAGGATTTTTATATTTTTTTCTTTTTAGTTATAGTTTTATTTTTATTAGAATAAGAATTTATGGTGGTATTTTAATTAGTTTTTTTTGTTTAGTTCAAAGAGATATAAAAATATTGGTTGCTTATTCTTCTATTTGTCATATAAGAATAGTAATTTCAGGTCTTTTTAGATTAATAAATTTAGGTGTGTTAGGATCTTTAATTTTTATATTGGGTCATGGATTTGTATCTTCTGGACTTTTTTATTTAATTGGTATAGTTTATGAACGTTTTTCTAGACGAAGATTTTTTTTTGTGAGGGGTTTATTAAAAATTTATCCTTCATTAGGTTTTTTTTGATTTATTATTTGTTCATTAAATATGTCTTGTCCTCCTAGAATTAATTTATTTTCTGAAATTTGTTTAATAATAGGTTTAATTTCTTGATGTAGTTATTTAATTTTTATACTATTTTTAGTATTTTTTTTTTCTGCTTGTTATAGAATAACTTTTTTTTTTTTAGTTCAACATGGTAATTTAAGATATTTATTTAAATTTATTGGAGTTTGTTATGTTCGTGAATATTTTATTCTTTTTTTGCATGTTTTTCCTTCTTTTTTTGTTTTATTTATTTTAAAAAGATTAAATTTTTTGTTCATTTAGTTTAAAATTTAAAACTTTGATTTGTGGAGTCAATGATCTTTGTTGAGGATGAGCTATGATATTTAGATTAAATCTTTTTTTTTTTTTTTTTTTTTTTTTTTTTTTTTTTTTTTTTTTTGGTGTTTATTTTTATGAATATGATATTGTTTTTTTTTTTGAATGAATTATTTTTTCTTTAAATGGTGTAAATTTTACTTGTATTTTACTTTTTGATTGAATTTCTTTAATTTTTATATCTTTTGTTTTTTTAATTTCTGGCTCAGTACTTTATTATAGTTTGGGCTATATAAGAGGTGACTTAAATTTAATTCGTTTTTATTTTTTGGTTTTTATATTTATTATCAGAATAGTTTTTTTTATTTTAATACCAGATTTGATTTGTTTATTGTTAGGTTGAGATGGATTAGGATTAGTTTCTTATTGTTTAATTATTTATTATAATAATAGGGTTTCCTTGTATTCTGGTTTAATTACTCTATTTATTAATCGTTTGGGTGATGTATTTTTAATTTTTTCTATTGGTTGGTGTTTAAATTTTGGTTCTTGACATTTTGTTTTTTATAATGATTTTATGGATTTGGATCTTAATTTAATAATTTATTTTATTTTATTTGCTTCTTTTACTAAAAGAGCTCAGTTTCCTTTTTGTGTATGATTGCCAGCAGCAATAGCTGCACCAACCCCTGTTTCTTCTTTAGTTCATTCTTCAACTCTTGTTACTTCTGGTATTTATTTAATGATTCGTTTTAATTATTTTCTTTTTAGTTTTAATACTTATTTTTTAATATTTATTTCTGTTATTACAATATTAATTTCTGGTTTTGGTGCTTGTGTTGAAAATGATTTAAGGAAAATTATTGCTTTTTCTACTTTGAGACAATTAGGATTTATATTTTTTGTGTTGTCTTTAGGTTGTTTAATTCTTTGTTTTTCTCATTTACTTATTCATGCTCTATTTAAATCTTTGTTGTTTTTATGTTCTGGGTTTTTTATTCATAGATTTTTGGGAAATCAAGATATTCGTTTAATGGGTGGTTTCATTAATCAGTTGCCTTATATTTGTAGTTGTTTTTGTATTTCTTTGTTATGTTTATGTGGATTTCCTTTTTTTTCAGGATTCTATTCTAAAGATTTAATTATTGAAATGGTTGTTTTAATAAATTTAAATTATATACTTTTTTTTTTTTTTTGTTTAAGAATTTTTTTAACTTTAGTTTATAGTTTTCGATTATTTTATTATATTTTTTTCTCTTCTTTTTATTTTTTACCTTTTATTAATTTATTAAGATGTTATTATATATATTTTTCTTTAATTTTTTTGTTTTTTTTTTCTTTGATTTCTGGTTCTTTTATTTTTTGATTATTTATTGATTTTATTATAGTAGTTGATTATATTTTAAAATTTATTCCTCTTTTTTTTTTTTTTTTTTTTTTTTTTTTTTTTTTTTGTTTTTTTTTTTTTTTTTTTTTTTTTTTTGGTTCGATGTGATATTTAACTTATTTTTCTTCTTATTTTTTTTTGGGTCGTTTTTTTAAATTTAGTTCTTTTTTTTTTGTTATTGTTGATAATGGTTGAATAGAATATTTAGTTGTTGGGTATTTGAATTTTTTTATTAATAAAATTTCTATAATTTTTGAAAGTTTTTTTTTATCCAGATTTTATTTATTTATGGTTTCTTTTTTTTTTTTCTTTTTGTTTATTTATTTATTTAATTTTTCTTAATTTAAAATTTTATTTATTTTTATTTGGGTAGCTTAAATTTTAAAAGTTTGATGTTGAAAATGTCAAGATAGTTTTTTTTACTCTCAGATATATTAGTTTATAAAATTTTATTTATCTTTACATTGAAAATGTAATGTTTTTATTAAACTATATAAATTTAGTCAAGAGTAAAGTGAATTTAACACTATAAAGATAGTTAGCAGCTTCTTTTAATAGTTACCCTTTTAACTAGAATTTAATTCTTTCTTTTCATTAACAGTGAAAAACTTTTTTTAAGCTTTAGTTAATTTATTTAAATATTGAGCATGAGGATTAACCTTAAATTTTAAGTCGAAATTAAATGTAATTTTACTTCTTTACTCTTTTTAATAAGAATAATTGATATTTATCAATACCTTTTTCTTGCAAAGAAAATGTTATAGTTAACTATATTCCTTATTTTGATCATTCTAGTATCCCATTATTTCATTCATGGTAAAGACCAAAAATTAAAATTATTATTGTTAATAATCTTGTTTGGTATCATTGATTAATATTAATTATTTTAGTAAATGTTATTGGAATGATGATTGAAATTTCAATATCAAAGATGAGAAATAGTGTTGCAATTAAGAAGAAATGAGTTGAAAAGGGTTTTCGTGCATTTGATATTGGGGCAAATCCACATTCAAATGGTGAATTTTTTTCTCGTCTCAGTTTTGGTTTTTTTGAGATTATTATTGTTACTGTAAATAGTGTTAATACAATTATTACTATAATTAATGTTGTTGATAAAATTAAATATATTATTCTTTTAAATATTTAACCTTTTGATTGGAAATCAATTATACTTATTATACTAAAAGAATAAATTGAGTTTATTTTCCTCATCAATATATTGAAATATACAGAAAAAGTCAAATAACATCTACAAAATGTCAATATCAAGCTGCTGCTTCAAATCCTAAATGATTTTTATAAGTAAAATGTAATTTTATAGTTCGTATAAGACAAACTAAAATAAATGTAGTTCCAATAATCACGTGGATTCCATGGAACCCTGTTGCTATAAAAAATGTTGAACCATAGACTGAATCTGAAATAGAAAATTGAGATTGTGAATATTCTCATTTTTGTAAAATTGTGAAGTAAACTCCTAAAATAATAGTTACAAATAATGAATTTTTTGATTGTTTAAATTTATTCATTAAAATTCTTTTATGTGATCATGTAATTCTTACACCTGAGGATAATAGAATAATTGTGTTTAGTAAAGGTACTTCTATTGGGTTAAATGTTTTAATTGATTTGGGTGGTCATTGTATCCCAATTTCAATTGATGGAGATAATCTTGCATGGAAAAATCTTCAAAAGAATGAAACAAAAAATATTATTTCTGAAACAATAAATAGGATTATTCCTAATTTAATACCTTTTTTTACTGAAATAGTATGGTTACCTTGAAATGTAGATTCTCGTATTACATCTCGTCATCAAACGATTGAACAAGTTATTGTTAATATTATTCTTGTAATTATTAAGTTTAATTCTTTTTTTGATGTTCATATAATAATACCCAACAGTATTGATATAATGTTAGCTGAAGTTAAAATGGGTCATGGTCTTTTAGTGACAAGATGAAAAGGATGATTTTTTTTCATAAGGAATTTCTCTTGAATATAGAGTTATAAGTGTTGCAAATACGTAGGCTTGAATTATTGAAATAGCTGACTCAAATAATGTTAATATAATTTGTAATGGAAAAATTAATATAATAATGTTAATTGAATTTATGTTTCCTAGTAAAGTTATAAGTAAATGACCTGCAATTATGTTGGCGGTTAAACGTACCGAGAGTGAAATTGGTCGAATAATATTTCCTAATGTTTCGATTATAATTATTATGGGTATAATTGGCTTAGGTGTGCCTAAGGGTAAAAGGTGAATAAATATGAAGTTATAAAATTTTATTCAACCGTAGATTATTAATATTAATCATGTTGGTAAAGCTAATGAAATATTTAATGCAATTTGTCTTGTTGCTGTAAAGTTATAAGGAAATAAACCTAGAATATTGTTGGTTAAAATTAATATAAATATGCTTGTTGATAAAATTAAGATTTCTTTATGGTGAGTGAGGTTATTAAATTCTGAAATAATTTTTTTTTCTATTAATTTTTTAATTAAATTTCATCGTGATTTTTTTATTCAAAAGTTTAAGGGTAAAATTATAATAGTTGATATTATTATTATTCAGTTAAGTTGTATAAATTGAGTTGATGGATCAAATGATATAAATAGTCTTGTTATCATTTTCAGTTAATTTTATTTAATTTGTTTTTTTTTTTTTTTTTTTTTTTTTTTTCTGTATCAAATATAATTATTGAGTTTATTTGAATAATTAGTATAACTGATAAAATTAATAATATTGATCATATAATAGGGGATGTTTGTGGAATCAAGAAGTACAAATTGATTGTAATTTCTATTTGACAAATAGCTATTTTTTGAAAAATTAACTTCTTTTTTTCATTAAGAGTATTTGTTATACTATAATATGGTTTAAGAGACCATTACTTTCTTTTCAGCCACTTAATGATTTATTAATTCATTTGATAAATATTTTTATTCTAATTGTTTCTATTGTGATAGGTATAAATCTGTGATTTGTGCCACAGATTTCTGAACATTGACCAAAGAAAATTCCTGGTTTTTTTACTATTATTGATATTTGATTAAGTCGACCTGGAACTGCATCTGTCTTGACCCCGAGAGATGGAATTGTTCATGAATGAATAACGTCAGACGAAGAAACAATAATTCGGGTTTGGGTTATAAATGGTAAAATAATTCGGTTGTCTACGTCAAGTAAACGAAAACTATTATTTTTTTTTTTTGTTATTATAAATGATTCAAATTCTATTTTTTTTTTGTCTGAGTATTCGTATGATCAATATCATTGGTGTCCAATGGCTTTAATTGAAATTAATGGGTTAATTAGTTCTTCTATTAAATATAAAATTTTAATTGATGGTAGTGCAATAATAATAAGTGTAATTGCTGGTAAAATAGTTCATATTGTTTCTGTTATTTGATTTTCTAAAAGTATACGGTTAGAAAATTTATTATTTTTTATTGAATTTATTATTATTATTACAATTGATGTAATTGAAATACAGAGAATGAGAGTATAATCGTGGAAAAAAATTAATTGTTCTATGATAGGTCTAGCAGCATTATTTAAATTAAATTTTATTCATGTTGGTATTTCTAAGGAAAATAAAATTTTATAAATGAATTTTAAGTTCATCACACTTTTCTGTCACTCTTAGAATGTGTTATTTAAATAATAAAGGGATTTCATTAAATGAGTGTTCTGCAGGGGGATTATTTGAATATCATTCGAGTGAAGATATTGAATTTTTTTTGAATATACTTAATCGTTTAAATATTATTGTTTCTCAAATAATAAATATAAATATAGTTATTCTCACTGTTGTAATTGTTGATCCAATTGATGAGATTGAATTTCATAATATGAATGAATCTGGGTAATCAGAATATCGTCGAGGTATACCTGCTAATCCTAAAAAGTGTTGTGGAAAAAATGTTAAATTTACTCCTAAAAATATAATTGTATACTGTAAGTTTAATCATTTTTTGTTTAAAACTGTTCCTGTAAATAGTGGAAATCATTGAATAATTCTTGCTATAATTGCAAATACTACTCCTATAGATAATACATAGTGGAAATGTGCTACAACATAGTATGTGTCGTGTATTACAATATCAATAGACGAGTTGGCTAAAATTACTCCGGTTAATCCTCCTATTGTGAATAGAAATACAAATCCTATTGCTCATAGTATTTGTGGGGATTTTTTAGATGTTGATCCTTGTATTGTAGCGATTCATCTAAAAATCTTAATTCCAGTGGGGACTGCAATTACTATAGTAGCTGAAGTAAAGTATGCTCGTGTATCAATATCTATACCAACTGTGAATATATGGTGTCCTCAAACAATAAATCCTAACACTCCAATTGAAATTATTGCGTAAATTATTCCTAGGTGACCAAATGTAATAGATTTACCTCTTTCATGTATAATAATGTGAGAAATTAATCCGAATCCTGGAAGAATCAAAATATAAACTTCTGGATGTCCAAAAAATCAGAAAAGGTGTTGGTATAAAATTGGGTCTCCTCCTCCTGATGGATCAAAAAATGATGTATTAAAGTTACGATCTATAATAAGTATTGTAATAGCTCCTGCTAAAATTGGGAGTGAAACTAAAAGTAGAATTGCTGTAATTAGTACTGATCAGCAGAATAAGGGTGTTTTTTCTAAAGTTATTCCTTTTGATCGTATGTTGAGAATTGTTGAAATAAAATTAATGGCTCCTAGAATTGATCTAATACCTGCAATATGAAGTGAAAAAATTGTTAAGTCTACTGATGGTCCTGAATGAGCGGGTTGTCTTGATAAAGGAGGATAAACTGTTCATCCTGTTCCTCTTCCTGATCCTGTAATTGATCTTGAAATTAAAAGGGTAATTGATATGGGTAATAATCAGAATCTTATATTATTTATTCGTGGAAATGCTATATCTGGGGCACCAATTATAATTGGTACTAGCCAATTTCCAAATCCTCCAATTATGATTGGTATAGCTATAAAAAAAATTATTACGAATGCGTGTGATGTGACAATAGAATTATAAATTTGATCGTTTTTAATTAAAGTTCCAGGTTGGATTAATTCTATTCGAATAATTATACTTATTATTGTTCCCACAATTCCTGCTCAAAACCCAAAAATGAAATATAGAGTTCCGATGTCTTTGTGGTTTGTTGAAAATAACCATTTTTTCATCGATAAGATGTCTGAATTAGGTAATAAATTGTAAATTTATTTATGGTTATTAAACCTCTTATCAATTAATTGAGTCTTATATTCATTATATGATTTTAGATTGCAAATTTAAAGGTACTAACAAAAAAGTTAAGGCTTATAATTTTTATAATTTTAACTTTGAAGGTTAATAGTTTTTTTAACTTAAATCCTTAGATTCTTTTAAGGATTAAAAATATAGGAAGCCCTATTAAGTTAATAATGTTGATTAAGTTAATAAATAAATTTTTTTTTTTATTTTTTTTTTTTAGAGCTCTATTTATAAAAATATTTTTTGATAATTTTATGTAAATATATATTGAGATTATTGATGATGTAATCATTGAAATTGAGGTGATTAAGGATATTTCATTTATTTTCATTAAAATTATTCATTTTGTTAAAAATCCTGTTATTGGTGGTATTCCACTTATTGATAGTGATGAAACAATCAATGATAATTTATCTATTTTGTTTATAGATTTGATTTGGTTAATAAATAACATATTTATTTTTTTTATGAGCTTTATAATTGTAAAAAGGATAATTGAGTAAATTGTTAAAAATATAGTAAATATTTGTTTTGAAATATATATTGATGAGATTATTCATGGTATGTTAGAAATTGATGAATAGGCAAAAATTTTCTTTGTTGATAATTGTTTTGTAGCAATAATTGGGGGAATAATTAATGATATCATTATAGGTAGGTTTATTAACTTAAATCTTACTATTTGTGAAATAATAATTGTTGGTAAGATTTTTTGTCATGTTGATAATAAAAAACATAAATTTCATTTTAATTTGTATATTAGTATTGGTACTCAGACGTGGAGAGGAAATATACCTGTTTTTATTAATATTCTTGTTATTAATAAAATTCTTACACTGATGGGGGTTTCAGTAAATGAATTTATTAAAATTGATATTAATAATATTGAGGATGATATTCTTTGAATAATAAAGTACTTTATAGGTTGATCTTTTATTTTATTTCTATTTGTAATTATGGGTATAAATACAAATAGGTTGATTTCTATTGATATTCATGAAAATAGTATATTGTTAGATGAAATCAGTATAAAAGATGATAAAATTAGAATAAGAACTATTGAAAATTTGGTTGAATTTATTTTAATTAAAAAGAGAATTTTTATTCATGGATGGGGTATGAACCCATTAGCTTAAATTAGCTTATCTTTTTATTTATATAAATTAATGTAAGAAGCATAAAAAATTTTGAATTTTTTAGGCCTGATTTGATTTCAGGGTTTGTAATTATAGTAAGAGTAAAATTTTACATTATTTATTATATCGAAATATTCCTTTTTTTTCAGGCATCTTACT